GATATTCGCGACTACTGGCGGTTTCATTATGGGGCAGCTCATGATCTTCATATCGATCTATTATCCACCTCTGTATCTATTCTTTCTTAGCTAAACGGGTGGAGGATCCACCCAATTTGGTTATATCATGGACTCAAAAAACGGATCCAATTTGACTGAAATGCACGATCTTCACAGGTATCACTTTTCATGATACCTAAAAGGTGGAATAGGGATTTTCGAACCATTTCCTATAAGAGAATGGTTTCCATTACTTTGAGAAATGGATTCTTATATCAAACTATAGCTATTGCATTAAAGAAGAAAAGAAACTAATAGAAGTCGAAGACGCGGAATGGTAGTGAATAGAGAGAAAGATTCTTCTTATTTTCTTGTTCCTGAAAATATTCTACCTATCTCCTAGACGCCGTAGAGAATGGAGAATTTTCATGTCTTTCAATTCTCGTACTCGTAAAAGTTACGGAAGGAGACCCATCATTTTGCAATGAAAACAACATATAAAACTCTGGACAATTTCGAAATAAGGCCGAGCGTCTTAATACATAATGCAAAAAAATTCATTATTGGCCCACCATTGATTAGAAGATTTAGCTTGTATGAATCGCTATTGGTTTGATACGAATAATGGCAATCGTTTCAGTATGTTAAGGATACAGATGTATCCACAATTCATTTAGAGTTACTTAATAGCCTATTTCTTATACCATATCTCTATCCCGTGAAATTCTCGAGCCGAAAGATGGGTGCATATGCTGTGTTTCATTTTGCTAAATGATATCAATTAAATGGTGTATCAATTCCATAAATTGGATATAGCAATAAATAAAAAATAAATCAGCAAAATTCTTTCTAATATTTTAGATAGAAGAAATGTTTCTATCTAAAATATTAGAAAGAATGTACTCTTCTATCCAAATCCAATTTGCATCGATAAAATAAATCCAAATTCCAGCAGTAGATGAATAATTGCAAATTTTTGTGTGTACGAGATTAGAATAACTTCAAAATAACTGACATAATTTTTTATTTTTCCTGATCAGAAAAATATATGAAAAAGAAAGGAGGTAGAAAAATTTTGGGATTTATGGTTAAAGAAGAAAAAGAAGAAAACAGGGGTTCTGTTGAATTTCAAGTATTCAGTTTCACCACTAAGATACGGAGACTTGCTTCACATTTGGAATTACACAAAAAAGATTTTTCATCGGAAAGAGGTCTACGAATACTTTTGGGAAAACGTCGACGTTTACTGGCTTATTTGGCAAAGAAAAATAGAGTACGTTATAAGAAATTAATCAGTCAGTTGAATATTCGGGAGCAGTAATTTAATCGTTCCAATTTTTTTCTTATTTTCTTAGTAGTCTTCATAGTAGTCTTAGATTTTGCATTTTGATGAGCCTCGTTTTGAGGAATTCATGGAATAATCCATTTTCATGGAATAATGAATTAAGGAAGAAAGGATATGAGTCTACCGCTTACAAGAAAAGATCTCATGATAGTCAATATGGGCCCTCAACACCCATCAATGCATGGTGTTCTTCGACTGATCGTTACTCTCGATGGTGAAGATGTTATTGATTGTGAACCCATATTAGGCTATTTACACAGAGGAATGGAAAAAATCGCCGAAAATAAATAATAGAATAAATAAATAATAGATAATAGAGGAGGGAAATATAGAGATGGTAGAAGAGGATAGGAAGGGGGAGAGGATAGGATAATTATTTAGACAAGGAACTCGTAAATTCCTTAAGTTAAGAAAGAAAAAAGAATAAAAACACGGATACATAACATAAAAAAAAGAATAAATAAGACGAGATTCGCCCCCCTCCTACATATTTAATTTCTTCTCCTATACAAAAACTAACAAGACCCACCCCGTTGGTAATTCCATCAATGATACCCTTATCGAAAAACTCCGTTAGTTCGGTTAATCTTCTTATACCGAGGGTAAAGACCCTAGTATAGAAAATATCTATATAACCGCGATTATATGACCAACTGTATATCTTTTTTTTTACTTGATCGAAAAAGTACTTTTTCGGACTTTCCTTGTAAAAGGAATTTATTAAATTCAAATTCTGAAAAAAAGAATAAGCGGATCCATATAAGATATATGCTATGAATAAACCGAAAATAGCTAGACTTACGGAGGAAATAGCATTAGTAATAAATTCATATGAATTTATAGAAGAATTAGAACTTTCCTGAGTCAAGTTTATTGAGGGAGTTAACCACTTTGATAATAGGGTTAACTCTGCTATTCTATTATCCATTGCTCCATTATCAAAAGAGATTCCTATAAATCCAATGAATAAAGTAAAAAGCAGTAATATAACAAGAGGAAATAACATAGTATTTCCCGTTTCATGTGGGTAAGCAAAAGTGTTTTTAGCCCCAAAGGACGTACTAAAGCATCCTATCCTATTTCTTGTATTACCTTGCATTTTGGGTATATTTTGTGAAAAAAAAGAAACTCCACTTTTTGTTGTTGATAAAATGAAATCCCTATTAACTCCTTTGGGTATCTTTTTTCCCCATAAGGATATTGAATACAAGGAACCCTCTTTAGTGGTACTGTAATTTTGAAAATGAACGCGCAAATACCCATCAAATGTAAGTAAATATATCCGAAACATATAAAAGGCAGTTAATCCTGCAGTAAAGGAAGCTATTATTCCAAAAAAGGGCGAATACAACCAACTATTACTAAGAATCTCATCTTTGGACCAAAAGCAAGCAAGAGGTGGAATACCACAAAGAGAAAGTGTACCCCATAAAAAAGTGGTTCTTGTAATTGGAATGTATTTTCTTAAACCGCCCATAAGAACCATATTCTGACTTTTATCTGGTGAATATCCAACAAGAGGTTCCATTGAATGAATAACGGATCCGGATCCCAAGAACAATAAAGCTTTTGAATAAGCATGAGTGATCAAATGAAATAAAGCAGCTTGGTAAGAACCTATACCTAGAGCTAACATCATATAACCCAATTGAGACATTGTAGAATAGGCTAAGCTTCTTTTAATATCTCTCTGAGCAAGAGCTAAAGTAGCTCCTAAGAAGAGTGTTATTGTACCTACTAAAGAAATTAAAGTCATTATCAAAGGTAAAAATATGAAAAGAGGAAAAAGCCGAGCTAGAAGAAAAATCCCCGCAGCAACCATAGTTGCTGCGTGTATAAGAGCTGAAATGGGAGTGGGTCCTTCCATAGCATCGGGTAACCATACGTGAAGAGGGAATTGTGCGGATTTCGCAACTGCACCAAGGAATAATAAAAAAGCACATAAAGTAGTAAGTAAAGAGTTCATTCCATTATTAGGAATCCAGTTATTAGCTATTTTGAACAAATCCCTAAACTCTAAACTACCCGTTATCCAAAAAAAACCTAAAATTCCTAATAATAAACCAAAATCGCCTACACGATTAGTTACAAAAGCTTTTTGACAAGCACTCGCTGCGATTGGTCGTGTAAACCAAAACCCTATCAATAAATAGGAACACATTCCCACGAGTTCCCAAAAAAAATAAATTTGTATCAAATTGGAGCTAGTAACCAATCCCAACATAGAAGTAGTGAAAAAACTTATATAAACAAAAAATCTCAAATATCCTTCATCGTGAGACATATAACCGTCACTATAAATAAGAACCAGGATTCCTACAGTAGTAATTAGTATTAACATAATAGAAGTAAGCGGGTCAATCAAGTATCCAAATTCTAAGGAAAAATCATTATTGATGGTCCAAGACCATAGATATTGATAGATAGAACTTCCATTTATTTGTTGAATAGACAGTTGAATTGAGAATACCATAGCTATACTTAAGAATAAAACACTAGGGAAAGCCCATATGCGACGAAGATTTTTTGTTGCTGTCGGAATAAAAAAAAGGCCAAACCCCATTGACATAATAACTGGAAGTGGGAGAAGAGGGATTACCCATGCATATTGATATGTATGTTCCATAAGAAAAGAAATTAAAATTTTTACTTGAAATTTTTCTATAAAATAAAATTGTTTCCGATTCACCAAACCAATTCTTATCTCTTTCTGAAGGAATAAATAAAAAGAATAATAAAAAATACTGGAATTCTTCATTTTTGCTTATCTCATTGAGATAAGCAAAAATGAAGAATAGGTTTAATTGGTTAAATTTAAAAAGTTAATCAAATAACTTCGTTACCTAGTTATTACCTAAATAAGGATATTTATTAAAATACAAAAAAAGGTTACATTTTTTTACTTTCTATTAATTTTGATATTTATTTAAAACAAAGATGAAGCAGCTCTCTTGTTTCGTAACTGATTAAAGGAATTCCAATAAAATGAAAAGAAAACCCATGCGTGTTTATAATAAATTAGCAAATAGTCGTTACTTCATATAGAACTGAAATCCTAATGACTATAATTACCTAAGTTTTAGAATGCCTTGTTTAAGAGACTCAGTATTTTTTGTTTTAATTGGAATTCCATTATGGAATACCATTCTGAACTTAATTAACTATTTGAATTTTCCCTTCTTTTTATCCACCCATCTTATATAGGGGATAGGCTTCCGTACCATATATCTATATATGGAGTATACTTGATATATAAATATCTATAAATAGATTTAAACGGGAAACCTTTCTATATATTCTATATTATTAAAACAAAGTATAAAATATATACAGAAATTTTTTTACTTAAATTTTGTCTAATCCGGATTAGACAAAATTTAAGTAAAAAAAAATTCAGAATTTGAGTATCTTTCAATATCTAAGTATAAATACGAAGAAAAAGAAGAAAGAGGATTTATTTGCGGCAATAGATGTCTTTCACATACAACTAGAAAAAAGTAATCTCCTTTTTGAATGGCAGTTCCAAAAAAGCGTACTTCAATGTCAAAAAAGCGTATTCGTAAAAATATTTGGAAGAAAAAGACTTATTTTTCCATAGTACATGCTTATTCTTTAGCAAAATCAAAATCATTTTCCAGCGGCAATGAGCATCCAAAACCAAAGGGGTTTTCTGGGCAACAAACAAATAAATAATAAGGTTTTGGAATAATCTGAATTGCCCTATCAAAAAAGAATTCCAATTATTTAATATGAATAATTTGGATTAATTAATTAATTAATGTACTTTTATGTGTCGAATTACTCAACACAATATTCTTAGAACAAACCCCTCTTATATCTGCTATATGGAATAAAAATTTTGGTATACTGTGTGCTAAGTATTCTTTTCCTATCAATGATCAATGAACTTTTCATAATAGAATTCTCATATTTTTTTATGAGAATTCTATTATGAAAAGTGGAGTATTTTTGCAATAGGACTTACCACTTCCATCCATTTTCTCCAAAATCATTTGAATTTCATCATTAATATAGAAACAAACCTTTTTGGATTTTATCCATTTTATTGAAATAATTTTCAAAATTTAAAGGAGAAACTAATTTGAAAAAAAAAATAAGTTCTATATTGCAACTTATAAAATAGGAGTTCCAATTCTTTCAAGCAGTGTTTCCATTAGGCAAAGTAAGAGTTTATTGTAAAAAAAAAATTGCAACGATACTACTAAACGAAGTCTACTTTAATGAAGACTCTAATGTTTCTAAATTTTATGAACTTTCCCAATCTCGACGATTCACGAGATAATAGCTATTATTCTTTTAAGTTACCTATTACTTTAAGTTAGCCGCCATGGTGAAATTGGTAGACACGCTGCTCTTAGGAAGCAGTGCTCAAGCATCTCGGTTCGAATCCGAGTGGCGGCATTCTCGAAAAAGAATACAATAGATTATAAAATGGATTCAATTCGAAATTTACAATTTTGTAATGGGACCTTCCCCTTATGCTATTTGCAACTTTAGAACATATATTAACTCATATCTCCTTCTCAACCATTTCCATTGTGATTATGATTCATTTGATAACCTTATTAGTTCGTGAACTTGGGGGATTACGTGATTCGTCAGAAAAAGGAATGATAGTTACTTTTTTCTCTATAACAGGATTCCTAGTTTCTCGCTGGGCTTCTTCGGGACATTTTCCATTAAGTAATTTATATGAGTCGTTGATCTTCCTTTCATGGGCTCTGTATATTCTTCATATCATTCCTAAGATACAGAACTCTAAAAATGATTTAAGCACAATAACTACGCCAAGTACTATTTTAACGCAAGGCTTTGCCACATCGAGTCTTTTAACTGAAATGCATCAATCCACAATACTAGTACCTGCTCTCCAATCTCAGTGGTTAATGATGCATGTCAGTATGATGTTACTAAGCTATGCAACTCTTTTGTGCGGATCCTTATTATCTGCCGCTATTCTAATCATTCGATTTCGAAATAATTTTCATTTCTTTTCTAAAAAGAATAAAAATGTTTTATTTAAAACATTTTTATTTAGTGATTTCTATGCAAAAAGAAGTGCTTTAAAAAGCACCTCTATTCCTTCATTCCCAAATTATTACAAATATCAATTAATAGAGCGTTTGGATTCTTGGAGTTATCGTGTCATTAGTCTAGGATTTACCCTTTTAACCATAGGTATTCTTTGTGGAGCAGTGTGGGCTAATGAGGCGTGGGGATCCTATTGGAATTGGGATCCTAAGGAAACTTGGGCATTTATTACTTGGACCATATTTGCAATTTATTTACATAGTAGAACAAATCCAAATTGGAAGGGTACGAATTCTGCACTTGTAGCTTCGATAGGATTTCTTATAATTTGGATCTGCTATTTTGGTATAAATCTATTAGGAATAGGCTTACATAGTTATGGTTCGTTTATATTAACACCTAAATGATTAGATAAAATAAAACCTTCATGAAGGTTTTTCCTTTTTTGTTTTATTTGAGAACCCCTTGAACGCCTTCTCAAAGGGTTCTCAAAAATTCAAGATAGATCTAATTAGATTTCTGCATTAATAGAGCAGACTAGTAAAAAAACCTATTTATTATTTAGGATAATAATTGGATAAGAGAGCCTCCACCCTATCAACGGATAGGGAGAGAACAAAATCTGGATAAATACCAATTCCTATTACTGGTAAAAAGATACAGATTAAAATAAAGAGTTCTCGTGGTCCAGAATCCACAAAATTTGCGTTTGGAACATTAAATAGCTTGTATCCATAGAACATCTGGCGTAACATAGATAATAAATAAATAGGAGTTAATATCATTCCTATTGCCATTACAAAAGTAATTAGAATTTTTGGCATTAACAGAAATTTTGGACTAGTAATTAGGCCAAAAAAGACTACTAATTCTGCGACAAAACCACTCATTCCTGGTAAGGCAAGAGAAGCCATTGAAAAGCTACTAAACATAGTAAAAATTTTTGGCATTGGGATAGATATTCCCCCCAGTTCTTCGAGATAAACAAGACGCATTCTATCAGAAGCCGTTCCTGCCAAGAAAAAAAGTGTAGCACCAATAAATCCATGGGATAATATTTGTAAAATAGCTCCATTGAGTCCAATGTTGGTTATGGAACCAATTCCTATAATTATGAAACCCATGTGAGATACAGAGGAATAGGCTATTCTTTTTTTGAAATTTCGCTGACCAAGAGAAGTTGAAGCTGCATAGATTATTTGGATCGCTCCTATTATTACTAACCAGGGCGAAAATAGATAATGAGCATGAGGTAACAATTCCATGTTGATCCGAATCAATCCATATGCTCCCATCTTTAATAAGATTCCCGCTAAAAGCATACATGTACTATAATGCGCTTCCCCATGGGTATCCGGTAACCACGTATGTAGGGGTATAATCGGCAATTTGACAGCATAAGCAATAAGGAAGCCAAAATATAAAAGTATTTCCAAGGTTGCAGGGTATGATTGATTAATTAATCTTTCCAAATCTAATCCTGGTTCGTTAGAACCATATAAGCCCATACCCAGAACTCCGATTAAGAAAAAGATGGAACCGCCTGCAGTATACAAAATAAACTTTGTAGCTGAATATAGACGCCTCTTTCCCCCCCACATGGATAAAAGTAAGTAAACAGGAATTAATTCTAACTCCCACATGATAAAAAAAAGTAAAAGGTCTCGCGAAGAAAATAATCCTATTTGACCACTATACATTGCGAGCATCAGGAAATAGAATAATCGCGAATTCCGGGTAACTGGCCAAGCTGCTAAAGTAGCTAAAGTAGTGATAAATCCTGTCAATAAAATAGATCCTAATGAAAGTCCATCGATTCCCAATCTCCAGTGGAAATCGAAGATATCTATCCATTTATAATCCTCCTTTAATTGGATTAAGGGATCCTCCAGTTGGAAATGATAACAGAATGCATAAGTCATTAGAAGGAATTCTAATAAACAAATAGATATAGTATACCACCTAACTATTTTGTTTCCCCTATGAGGTAAAAAGAAAATTAATGAACCTGCAAATATCGGCAAAATAACAAGTATTGTTAACCAAGGAAAATAACTCATGATAAAGTGATAAAGACAAGATACGTTTTGACCAGAAAAGCCTGTGCTCGATTATTTCGAGCACAGGCTTCTTCGGTAAAGAGGAATCAGACGATTCGAATGAAGTTTTTTGTAACGTATCAATAAGATAAAGCCATGCTACGGGTTGTTTCAGGCCCTAAATAAACGCGGACACTTAAAAAATCTGTCGGGCAAGCGGATTCACATCTCTTACAACCCACACAATCTTCGGTTCTCGGCGCGGAAGCTATTTGCTTGGCTTTACATCCATCCCAGGGTATCATTTCTAATACATCTGTTGGACAAGCTCGTACACATTGAGTGCATCCTATACATGTATCGTAAATTTTTACGGAATGTGACATTGGATCTATAAATTTTTCTTTTTAACATAAAATTTTTCGATCTGGTAAAAAGGAAATTAGTACTATATGAGTCATATGTATTGTAGACACCAGACGAAGCAATGGTTTATCCAAACTTCAAAAATAATAATCTATTTTTTAATCCGTTTGTGAGAAAGCGTGAAAAGAGCCAAGAGACTTGAATTTTGGACTTCAACAATCAGAATTATACTAATTGTACATATGAATTCGAATTAGCCAATTTATTGGCTATCGTTTTTTCAATATAAATTATTGCAATATTCAAATTGCAATATCAATGAATTATAAAAATTCCTTTAAGTGAAAAAAGAATACTATGGAATAACTTACTTAAAGAAAATTTTTATTTTCAAATAATACTAAGAAAATAGTATAGTATTGATTTCTATTCATCTTAATATTCAATATTATTATATGTGCGCCTTTGTTTAGAGGATTGTATGTCTAATTATTAAAAAGTCCAATTATTCCATAGTCTAATTATTCAATAAATTAGATTGATTGATACGAGTGGATTTCCTATTACGATGGATAGAAGAAAGAATGGATAGTCCAATAGCGGCCTCAGCAGCCGCAAGGGCTATCACAAAAATTGCGAAAATGTCTCCTTTTAATTGGCGACTATCAAATAGATCAGAAAATGTTACGAGATTTAGATTAATTGAATTCAGTATAAGTTCAAGACATATTAGAGCTCTAACCATGTTTCGGCTTGTGATCAATCCATAGATACCAATCGAAAATAAATAGACACTCAAAAAAAGTACAAGCTCAAACATCATTAATTAACTCCTTATCAATCTCGATTCATTTCAATATGAGGACAAGAATTGAACCGATTCAATAAATTACAATATAACAATTACACAACAAAAGAGAAAAAAAAAAGAAGGTATTTGTTGGCGGTAGACGGTTTTTACTAAATCAAAAGTGTGATTATTTAGTTATTTATTTTAGATTTGCAATTCTTATAATTTTTACCCTTTCTAAGTTTTATTATTGTCGAGCCATAGTAATTGCACCTATTAAAGAAACTAGAAGAATTATGGAAATGAGTTCAAATGGAAGATAAAAATTGGTTGCTAAATGAATCCCAATTTGTTGAACATTATTTATGAGACCCTGTTCTACTATTTGGTTTGATCTTGTAGTCCAAAGAATTCCATACCATGATGTATCTGGGATAGTAGTCATTAGTGAAAAAGCAATAGTTATACAAACGAGTGAAGTGAACCCATCTCCAATAGTCCAATAATTCTTATCTTTAGACCATTCTGAGCCATTTACGAACATTACAGCGAATATGATCAAGACATTTATGGCTCCCACATAAATAAGAAGTTGTGCCACAGCTACAAAGTAGGAATTTAATAAAAAATAGAATAAGGATATACAAACAAGAACTAATCCCAGCGAAAAGGCAGAATAAATGGGGTTGGTAAGTAATACTACTCCTAGACCCCCTAGTAGAAGAACAAATCCCCCAAATAGCATAAGAATCTCATGTATTGGCCCAGGTAAATCCATTATGGATAAAAAGAAATTAAAATAGTATAAAATTTTTCATGAACTGACTAAAACTAAAGGATTCGAGGAAGGAAAAAGGGATTAGGATATTTTTTTGTGTATAAGCTGTATAGTTAGAAATTATATCACGAAAATCTAGTCTTATTTAAAATAATAAAAAATTTCCAATAAGCAGTAGTTATTTGTTTTTCTTTATAGTTAGCAAAGGATTATTATATTTTTATAACAAAAAGAAAAAATACAAGTTTAGTAATCAGTAATCGTTCTTGAATTAGAGGATTTATATTCGTCTATTTTACTTTCAGTGAAATTCCTAATTGTTTGAATTGTGTAATCTTCCATTATGGAGATTGGTAACCGACTTAAAGCAATTTGATTGTAATTCAATTCATGACGATCATAAGTAGAAAGTTCATATTCTTCAGTCATTGATAAACAGCTTGTTGGACAGTACTCAACACAATTGCCACAAAATATACAAACTCCGAAATCAATACTATAATTAAGCAATTGTTTCCTTTTAATATCCTTTTCAAATCTCCAATCTACAAGGGGTAGATCTATCGGACATACCCGAACACATACTTCACAAGCAATACATTTATCAAATTCAAAGTGGATTCGCCCCCGGAAACGCTCTGGTGTAATTGATTTTTCATAAGGGTAATGAATCGTTATAGGTAAACGATTTGTATGGGATAAGGTAGTTATGAAACTTTGACCAATGTACCTTGTAGCACGTATTGTTTGTTGACCATAACTCATGAACCCAGTTACCATAGGGAACATATTCATTCTAAATATCTATGAAAAAGATATGTTTCTTTCTCTTGTTTGAGAGAGCCTTTGTGTTGAAAATATTCTTACTGTTATTGTATTATCTTATTTATAGTGAAACAAGTTGGGAAGAGGTTGTTAATAAGAGATTGCCCAGGGAAATAGGTAAAAGAAATTTCCATCCAAGATTTAATAACTGATCCATTCTCATCCTGGGTAAAGTCCATCTTATTGTGATAGAAATGAAGAGAAACAAATAAGCTTTAGTTAATGTAATAAAGATACCCATTGTTATTTCCAAAATTCCAACCGCGTTATTCATTTGGAAAAAATCAAAAAAAGATATATAGGGAATAGAGAAATTCCACCCGCCTAAGTAGAGAACTGTTACAAATAAAGAGGAAACTAATAAATTTAGGTAAGAAACAAGATAAAATAAACCATATTTTATACCCGAATATTCGGTTTGATAACCTGCTACTAATTCTTCTTCTGCTTCTGGTAAATCAAAGGGTAATCTTTCACATTCTGCCAAAGAAGAAATTAGAAAAACCATAAAACCTATAGGCTGACGCCAAATATTCCATCCAAAAAAACCATATTTAGATTGTGCTTCCACTATATCAACTGTACTTGAACTGTTAGATAATCATAGTCGATGATAACATTACAGTTCCCACCGCTATTCCAAAACCGTACATGAAACCTTAGCTTCATACGGCTTCTCTATGATCAGAAAAAAAAAGAGAGGACTGTTTCCTTTCATTATTAGCCCCGGGGCGTAAATAGAATTAGGTAAAATAAAATATATTGGAAAGTCCTAAATTAGACCAAAGGAATTCTGTCTGCTAGAATAAGAAAAAGCGCTTCTGAATTGATCTCATCCTTTATAATATAATAAATTTTTTTCTTTGTTCAGTAATAACTTAATCTTGGAATAAAACACTTGTTATAGAAATGAAATTAACAAATGAAAAGATTTGGGCATTAGTTTATGAGGAATTCCGTATGAATATGGATAGAGGAAGGAAATAATTCAAATTTTTTTGTATTGCACTCCATATCTTTTGTCCTACTCTTCTTTCCCTGGGTAGGGGGTATTTAAAAAGCAAAAAGGGATAAAGGGTTAATTCGTTCTTTATAGCCATTTCCTTAACAAGTGAATAGGAGCATACTCTGGATCGGAATCTGAATGAAGAAAGTACTACTTGAGAATTTCCACTAATTTCAAGTCCTTATTACGATTCCTTTTATGGGGCAAAATATCTAATGTCTTAGATTCCCCATTACTAATCCTTTATGTACTTTAGTGTTCCTAACCCTTCACTAACTTTTGATGGATTCTTCTTATGATTATAAGTTATAGTAATAACTAGAAATATTTTAGTAATGTAATTCCATAGCGCAAATCCTTTATTCTTGCCCGCTTCAAGATATGATGAATAATTAAAAAAAATCAACCTTGGGATAAAGAGTTTACACTGCTTATGTTTACTTCAACTTTTTCTTGTACGTAGGAAATGAGATTTTTTCTTTTTACTACAAATTTATAAGCTGTTTTGTTTCACTCATATAGCTATCTAGTTTCACTTATCAACTCGAATACAGAATAAGAAAAGGGAGATAAATAGTTAATGGATTTTAGAGGAAAAAGATCCTATTTTAACGAATCACACGTAGAGATATTGCTAGCACACAAAAAGTTAATGGTATTTCATAACTAATGGATTGAGCAGCAGCTCGTAGACCGCCTGAAAAAGAATATTTATTATTTGAGCTATATCCTGCCATAAGAAGACCAATAGGAGCAATACTTGAAATGGCAATCCATAAAAAAACACCCATGCTAAGATCGGCTAAAACAAAATGATATCCCAAAGGGATAACTAAAAAACTTAATAAAATTGATATGACTGCTATAGAGGGTCCAACGCTAAATAAAGGAATATCCCCTCGGGATGGTAGAATATCTTCTTTAAAAAGTAGCTTAGTCCCATCTGCTATAGCTTGAAGCAGTCCCAAGGGGCCAGCATATTCAGGGCCAATACGTTGTTGTATCGATGCAGATATTTCTCTTTCTAACCACACAATTACGAGTACCTCTATTGTGATTCCCAAAAGGAGGCTCAAAATGGGTAGAATCGATATGAGTCCATAGACTTCTTTTAATAATTCCGATTTCGAAAAAGAATTGATAGTTTCTATTTCTACCCTATCTATTATCATTTCAACGGTCAACTTCCCCCATAATGATATCTATACTACCTAATATCGTCATGATATCAGCCAATTTCATTTTTTTAACTAGCTGAGGGAGAATTTGTAAATTAATAAAACCGGGTGGACGAATTTTCCATCTCCAGGGGAAAAGGCTATCATCTCCTACTAGATAAATTCCTAATTCACCTTTTGGGGCTTCCACTCTTACATAAAGCTCTTGCTTTGACAATTCAAAATTGGGTGAAGGTTTTTTACCAAGAAATCTATATTCAAAATCATTCCATTCGGAATTCTTTGCTTTCTTAAAGCGTCGGACTTCTAAATTCTCATAAGGTCCTCCAGGAATTTTTTCTACAGCTTGTTGAATTATTTTGATGGACTCTCTCATTTCACTGATTCGTACTAAATAGCGAGCTAACGAATCCCCTTCTTTTTGCCATTGGACTTTCCAATCAAATTGGTTGTAAGACTCATAAAGATCTACTTTACGAAGATCCCATTGTATTCCCGAAGCTCGTAACATCGGTCCCGATAAGCCCCAATTTACTGCTTCTTCTCCGCTAATAAAACCTACTCCCTCAACTCGCTCCAAAAAAATGGGATTCTGTGTAATAAGTTGTTGATATTCAACAATTCCGCGTAAAAAATAATCACAGAAATCTAAACATTTATCGATCCATCCATAAGGTAGATCTGCAGCTACTCCTCCGATGCGAAAGTAATTGTGCATCATTCGCATACCTGTAGCAGCTTCAAATAGATCGTATATCAATTCTCTCTCTCTAAAAATATAGAAAAAAGGAGTCTGTGCCCCGAGATCTGCCATAAAAGGCCCAAGCCATAACAAGTGAGAAGCTATACGGCTCAACTCTAACATAATTACCCTAATATAACTGGCTCTTTGGGGTATTTGAATATTCTCTAAGAATTCTGGTGCATTTACTGTTATTGCTTCCGTAAACATAGTAGCTAAATAATCCCACCGTGTTACATAAGGTAAGTATTGTATAATAGTTCGGTTTTCGGCGATTTTTTCCATTCCTCTGTGTAAATAGCCTAATATGGGTTCACAATCAATAACATCTTCACCATCGAGAGTAACGATCAGTCGAAGAACACCATGCATTGATGGGTGTTGAGGGCCCATATTGACTATCATGAGATCTTTTCTTGTAAGCGGTAGACTCATATCCTTTCTTCCTTAATTCATTATTCCATGAAAATGGATTATTCCATGAATTCCTCAAAACGAGGCTCATCAAAATGCAAAATCTAAGACTACTATGAAGACTACTAAGAAAATAAGAAAAAAATTGGAACGATTAAATTACTGCTCCCGAATATTCAACTGACTGATTAATTTCTTATAACGTACTCTATTTTTCTTTGCCAAATAAGCCAGTAAACGTCGACGTTTTCCCAAAAGTATTCGTAGACCTCTTTCCGATGAAAAATCTTTTTTGTGTAATTCCAAATGTGAAGCAAGTCTCCGTATCTTAGTGGTGAAACTGAATACTTGAAATTCAACAGAACCCCTGTTTTCTTCTTTTTCTTCTTTAACCATAAATCCCAAAATTTTTCTACCTCCTTTCTTTTTCATATATTTTTCTGATCAGGAAAAATAAAAAATTAT